CTCTCCCTTGTTCTCAGTGACTCATCAAATGGCACTCAGTTCATATCTTTAAGTTCGATCATTGACAAGGTTCAAAGAAAGGGTGGGCCATTGATAAAGAATCGATTCCAAACCACAATGCTAGCAGATGGCGGGCCTCCGCTTTTTTTTATTAATGAAACCTGCCTGAACTAAAAAAAAAGGAAAAAGCCTCTTTGTTCAAAAGACAAAATAGACGTGGGTGGCCTGTGGTTGGTGGTTCTTACAATGTTCGTTCAATCCAGCAGCATTCTTTTTTTTTTCTTAACTTAAGGAGAGGGAGGAGACAGACTTGGGACCTATGAACGGAACAACACAACAAACATGATGAAATGCAGAAGAATGAACGGGAGGCGTCGGAGGAAGGACTGACGAACTACTTACTTGTGTTTGGTTAACTACTTGACTTACTTGGGGTTCTTTCTCGTAAGTGGTACACCTACACCCTGCACGCACACTCACTATATCTATATACGTATACGTTGATAGCCTTTCGCAAAAAGCCCCTCTCTCTCTCTACTACATACAGTTGTTTCAGGCCGAACAATAGCAAGGCCCGGATCCGATTATTGTTCGGGTACGAAGCTACGCACGCTATTCAAAGCATCGAGCGAGAGTGAGGTTGTCCAGTTCAAGAACCCATGCAAGCAACCCAACAAGCAAGTCGCCAATTCGTTAGCTTCAACCCGCAAGAACTATTTCATTGCGAGTTGAGGCCAGCAAGAAAACGCCCTATATATAAGCAAGAAAACGCCCTATATATATAAAGGGCTAACGCACCTTACGTTTATTGAATGGGGCTTTCGCGCGTTAGCGCTCTACCGTTGCTTGTTGGCGTTAGCACCTTACGTTTATTGAATGGGGCTTTCGCGCTAGCGCGCTCATCCGTTGCTTGTTCTAACGAATTGCTCTTGCTGGATCAGAGAAAGAATAGAATACTGTAACCGCCAAAGAGAGAGGGGTGGGCAATAGACCGTCCCAGTGGCAGTGCCGGATCCCAGTGGTTATATATACAGTTCCTTATTTTCCTGTGCTCCCGGGGCTTCCGTTTGAGCCTAAGTCTGATATTCCGCGTCTCCACAAGTCCTCAATTCTGGGGTTCCACGTCCAAGACAGGTCTGATCATCCGAAGCCAAGTGAGCAGCTGGGGAGACTTGACATAATCGCTAAACCAATACTACAGGGTTGACTCCTGTCGCCCTTATAAATAGTGGAAGTCCGTCTCCCGCTCTTATTCTGTCAAGTGATCTCTATATTGGTGTCGTTGGGCATCGAACGATGCTTCGGAATGCTCCCTCTTGTGAGGCCTACCTAGGCTAGGTGGGGCTAAAAAAAAGAACTAAGCCTATGGTTACAGTTACCCGCTTTCCCCCGCTTTTGATGCCTAGCTCTGTCGCTACCTCCGAAGTCACCGTTTGCCGCTATGTAGCTGCTAGAATTGAGTTTGACTCTTAAGGGGGAGACCCTCCATTTTCCGAGAGAAGGGCGTCTTTCCCAGCAGCTAGAGGTGGGAATAGAGGGCCTACTTCCTAGTATCTAGTTCTGCTAACCAGAAACCATCCCTTTCTTTATCTTAGTAGCCCCCCCTGATTGAGGGATTTCACACCACCAGTAAGTAAAAAGCGGCTAAGCCCTGGGAAGCTTCCTCCATGGCTTTACAATCCCGCTCTTTCTTTAAAAAGATACACGCCCTCGTATGTACCCCCAAAACATAAAAAGGTTGCTGCTGAACTTCAATCTTTTGTTCTAAGAAGGGCACTTCTTAGAAATCGGTTACCGGCCTCTCCCTCCCCGAGGAGGACACATAACTCCGGTTTGCCAAGCTAGTACACTTAGCTTATCCCTTCATCCACCCTGTTTCCTCGAGCGAGAGTGCAAAAGAAAGTATGACTCCAATAATTACAATTCAATTTAACTACATATATAAGTAAGTCATACATAAGTAACAAATCTTGCCTCTTTGGGGCTAAGCCCACTACATCGGGAATCCCACGAAGTGGATATGCTTCAGAAGGAGATGAGGCCTAAGCGGTAACTGTTGCTAGCAAGCTTGACTGTTTCTGTCATCACTATTAGCCAGTGGGGAGGCACCAATCTTTAAGCGTGGCCAACCTTAAGACTAATACGAGTCAATCGGGGGAACAGAGTCCGATTCCCCGCTTCCACCTCTTCCTCCTATGATACCCGTAGTCCCTGTTGCCTTCTCCAAAACCCCCTTCCGGGCCTCTCATTTTGTTCGAACCAAGGGATATGGCCCGCCCTCTCCTCATCAGTTGAGTGCTTTCACGACTTGACCTCTCCAACACAGTCGAGTCCGGCCTAGCAGTCGAGTAAAAAGCTCGATCTGGATCCGAAATGGACTATGGGTCTCGATCTATTGGTCTATGTGGGATTCGCCCTCCTCTCCAGTTTAAGTTCTGGTTCGAGCAGATCCTTTTCCGCCTTTGAATTAGCAACTACTACTACTACTGATGAATGAACC